GTTTGTGCCTCATAAAAAGAACTAGCAGGTTGATGGATCATTACCCTGATGATATAACAGTTCTCTATCTCGCGTGATGAAACGAAGAGAAAAGAAAGAAAGATAAAGAATAATAGGAAAAAAAAGATAGAATTGAACAACCGTACGGGCATTATCTTTTGTGCATTGCATACGGCTCTACAATAAAATTGACCCCTAACCTTCCATTGAAGAAAGAGAAAAATAGAATCTATCAGACCCAGATGGATAAATGATCAAATTGCCACCCTTCCTTTCAGAGGAGTTAAAAAATACTATGATGGCTCCGTTGCTTTCTATTTTGAAATTGATTCTTTTTTTTGTCTTTGATTCAGCAATCCCAAAGTTTCTTTTTGATCCAATCAAATAAGGAAAAATCTTGTTTTTTTTTCGCCCTCTTTTTTTATAACATAAATATTTTTAAGAGCCCTTCGGTGTGAAAACAAAAAAGTTTGTGACGCTGAACTGGACTCCCGATAGATAAGAGAAATCGGAAATACCTTTTATCTCATACTACTCTCTCGATACATAATCGAATCTTTTGAAAAAAAAAAACAATACAAAAATTTTGCATATCGAATTCGAAGTGCCATGCTATTATTACTTAATATTCATATGGCGAAGGCATAGTCTTCTTTTTTCTCTCAAATAAAAAAAACCTCATTGGCGCCAAGCGTGAGGGAATGCTAGACGTTTGGTAATTTCTCCTCCAACCAAGATAAAAGATCCCATTGACGCGGCTAATCCCATGCATATTGTATGGACATCTGGTCGCACAAATTGCATAGTATCGTAAATAGCTACTCCAGGTATTACCCATCCGCCAGGCGAGTTTATAAACAAATACAGATCTTTGGTATCATCCTCGATACTGAGATATACCATAAGACCGATAAGTTGATTCGAGATCTCGCTATCAACTTCTTGGCCTAAAAAAAGTAATCTTTCTCGATAAAGTCGGTTGATTAGGGTAAAATTGTATCCCTTAGGAACCGTACATGCACCTTTTGACGCATACGGTTCAAAAAATAATTGCGAAAAAAAAAGAATCAATGTATAGATTCAAGTCCTCTTTCTTTGTTCCTATTCTTTTTTCATAGCAGGTTTTTTCTGACTTCTAATGAAAGGACTTTTTCTTCGATTTTTCAATAAAGACGAATTTGAACTTCTTTCTTCCTTATAATAGAAAAAAAGTCACTAAACTTATCGAATTAACTTCTCATTGATGTATTGTTTCATCGAGATTCAATCAAAATCACGATGGTATTTTCTTGTTCCTGAATGGGTCTCTTTCATCTTTTTAGGTTTATGCTCTACTCCGGGTAAAGATCCGCCCGATTTTGATTTGCACATATAGGAAAAATCTTCTCATTACCATTTCTTTTTGTTATGACTTTCTTTTTTTTTTTTTTTCAATTCATTTCATACCTTTCACCAAGTATTTAGTTTGAGATTCCCTCGCTTGACAAATAGGATCTCTTTCCAAATACCAAACAGGAATCATTTATGATACAAGTAGTAATCATAGATATATTACCATACTAATTGGGTTTTTTCTAAACGGAGCCTGGATACTTCATTTTTTAGTCCAACCAAGCCAACCATAAATTATTCTAATTGATAATAGTAATGTGAATCCCCCAAACAATTGATCTAATTGCGCTTCACGCTCCAAATTTTTGATGATTCAATTTATCTTTCTTGGGCGAAACAGAGGATGTCTCGATCGGGGGAGAGAACGGGGAAATCCCATATGACCCAATATATCTGACAAGTCGCACTATACGTCAACCCAAGATGCATCTTCCTCTCCAGGACTTCGGAAAGGTACTTTTGGAACACCAATAGGCATTAATTGAAAGAAAAAAGAACTAAGTACTATATTTTACTTTGATGTGGAAACGTAACAACATTATTTTATTGTCTTTATAATATTGGTTTTATTGTATTTATTTTATCCATAGATTAGAAAAATTCATAAAGAAAGACAAAAGAAGAAATAAAGGAAAATTTTGATGAATAGGGCCTTTTAATGAGGAATAAGGAAGGACACATTTACTGATAGAAAATGGTATCAACCACCCATTGCGTATTGGTACTTATCGGGTATAGAATAAATCTGCTTCTCTTTGTTCCTACGAATAGAATTGTTTCATTATTACCAATAGAATAGAACAAATACTAACCCTTGTTCAGTGGATTATTTCAGAACAAGGGGGGTCCATAGAATAGTCATAGTATAGCTTTTCCAATGCAATAAAGTTACGTAGTGTCTATTTATCTTTGATAAAGAGGTATTTTCCATGGGTTTACCTTGGTATCGTGTTCATACCGTTGTATTGAATGATCCCGGTCGGTTGCTTTCCGTTCATATAATGCATACAGCTCTGGTTGCTGGTTGGGCAGGTTCGATGGCTCTGTATGAATTAGCAGTTTTTGATCCTTCTGACCCTGTTCTTGATCCAATGTGGAGACAGGGTAT